AAAGAACACATAATACGAAGTATGAACTCATAACTCTAGAACTAATAACCAACCCATCGCATCACATTATCTGGATCAAAAGAAGCAGTCAAAATATGATATTTTAGTCCTATCATTGTAGCAACTGAAATTTTTTTTGGCATAAACAATTTATTAGATTTATTGTCAAACAAAACAAAATTAAAATACAAAAAATAAAAAGGATACGGATAACTGGAAAGATGAGAGAAAGAAAAAAAAAAGAATAGAAAAGATATAGGATTCCAATATGTAAGGTCTTTGAAACATCTCATAAAATAAAATGTAATAAAGCATGAATACAAATTCACACATAATTCGATGATATAAATATATTCATAAAAAAAAAATAAGAGCTTCGAGCCAATAACGACTAAGAGGGTTGTCTCAAGAACAAATTGAATTCCAAGCTCCGTTGTAAAATTCAGACCTAAACATTAATCAAGAAGCGATGGGAACGATGGAACCCGTGAATACATAAGATTCAATTGAAAATGAATCTTGCTGATTCATTGGGAAGGATGGCGGAACGAACCAGGGACTGATTCATATATTCTGAAAAATAATAAGCTAACTCTACAGCTGAAATAGATATTAAAAGAGTCAACATTCGCCCGCGAAAATTCCTTTTATGCTTTTCTTTTTTATTTTCATTGAATTCCTCATATTTTAGTAATCCAATAGGATAAAAAATTTATTATAAAAAAAAAGAAAAAAATATTCATTTTAAATGAAATTTTCATTTTTCATTCGCGAGGAGCCGGATGAGAAGAAACTCTCACGTCCGGCTCTGTAGTAGAGATGGAATTACAAAAAAACCATCAACTATAACCCAAAAAGAACTAAATTCCGTAAACAACATAGAGGAAGAATGAAGGGAATATCTTATCGGGGGAATTGTATTTGTTTCGGAAGATATGCTCTTCAGGCACTTGAACCTGCTTGGATCACGTCTAGACAAATAGAAGCAGGTCGGCGAGCAATGACACGAAATGCGCGTCGCGGTGGAAAAATATGGGTACGTATATTTCCCGACAAACCAGTTACAGTAAGACCCGCGGAAACCCGTATGGGTTCTGGGAAAGGATCTCCCGAATATTGGGTAGCTGTTGTCAAACCGGGTCGAATACTTTATGAAATAAGCGGAGTAGCCGAAAATATAGCTCGAAGGGCTATCGCAATAGCGGCATCGAAAATGCCTATACGAACTCAAGTCATTATTTCAGGATAAGAATGTAGAACTAAAGGAAATGGATCTTTTGGATAAAAATAAATGGAAGTTTTTTTTTGACAAACAATATTTCTTTTTCTTTTTCAACCTTTAGGGGTTATTTTTACATTGAAAGAACAGATAAAAACAAAATATGATTCAACCTCAGACCCATTTGAATGTAGCAGACAACAGCGGGGCTCGAGAATTGATGTGTATTCGAGTCATAGGAGCTAGCAACCGTCGATATGCTCGTATTGGTGACATTATTGTGGCTGTGATCAAAGAAGCAATACCCAATACACCCTTAGAAAGATCAGAAGTGATCAGAGCTGTAATTGTACGTACCTCTAAAGAACTCAAACGCGACAACGGTATGATAATACGATATGATGACAATGCTGCAGTTATAATTGATCAAGAAGGAAATCCAAAAGGAACGCGAATTTTTGGTGCGATTGCCCGGGAATTGAGACAAAACTTTACTAAAATAGTTTCATTAGCTCCTGAGGTATTATAAGAAGAGAAGTCGAATATTTAAATGAAAATGAAATAGTAGATAGTAGATTGTGTATCACGTATATACCTTTCATTTTTTTTATTAATTAATAATTGAATAATAACTAATAAAAAGGCATGTTGATTATATCAAATTTTTGGGGCACCACTTATTTTAGTTCATCATGGGTAGGGACACTATTGCTGATATAATAACCTCTATACGAAATGCTGACATGAATCGAAAAGAAACGGTTCGAATAGTATCTACTAACATCACTGAAAACATTGTTAAAATACTTTTACGAGAAGGCTTTATTGAAAATGCGAGAAAACATCAAGAAAGAAACAAATATTTTTTGGTTTTAACTCTGCGACATAGACGAAATAAGAAAGGTCCTTATAAAAATACTTTACATTTAAAAAGGGTTAGTCGGCCTGGTTTACGAATCTATTCTAACTATCAACGAATTCCTAGAATTTTAGGTGGAATGGGAATTGCAATTCTTTCTACCTCGCGAGGTATAATAACGGATCGGGAGGCTCGATTAGAAGGAATTGGCGGAGAAATTTTATGTTATATATGGTAATCCCTATAATATCCGAATTGAATCCAAAATTTCCTATTTGTGAACAAAAAAAGAAACAGGGCGACTTGTCTAATATCACTCCTCTATTAGTTGATACTTTAAGGGGGTTTTATCTGAAATGAAAGAACAAAAATGGATTCATGAGGGTTTGATTACTGAATCACTTCCTAATGGTATGTTCTGGGTTCGTTTAGATAACGAAGATCTGATTCTAGGTTATGTTTCAGGAAGGATACGACGTAGTTCTATACGAATCCTACCAGGAGATAGAGTTAAAATTGAAGTAAGCCGTTATGATTCAACCAGAGGTCGTATAATTTATAGACTCCGCAACAAGGATTCGAACGATTAAGCAGTTTTTCAATTTCAACACTCCTTTCGACAAGAATACAATTCAAGATTCAAAATATCAAGAAACTTATTTTCTTCCAAGAAATAGATTCAAAATTAAAACGAAGGAAAAATATGAAAATAAGGGCTTCTGTTCGTCAAATTTGTGAAAAATGTCGACTGATCCGTAGACGGGGACGAATTATAGTAATTTGTTCTAACCCAAAACATAAACAACGACAAGGATAATAATTCTACTATAAACTAAAAACTAAAAGGAACTTTTTAAAAGAATTGCTAAAATATTTGATTGATGTAAAAAAACGAAAGGATTTGTTTTGACATGAAATGGATATATCCATATATTTTTGATTTATATTTATGAGATGATAAAATATGGCAAAACCTATACCAAAAATTGGTTCACGTAGAAATGGACGTATTAATTCACGTAAAAGTGCACGTAAAATACCAAAGGGTGTTATTCATGTTCAAGCAAGTTTCAATAATACCATTGTGACTGTTACAGATGTACGAGGTCGAGTGGTTTCTTGGGCTTCTGCCGGTACTTGTGGATTCAGGGGTACAAAAAGAGGGACACCATTTGCAGCTCAAACTGCAGCAAGCAATGCTATTCGTACAGTGGTGGAACAAGGTATGCAACGAGCAGAAGTCATGATAAAGGGTCCTGGTCTCGGAAGGGATGCAGCCTTACGGGCTATTCGTAGAAGCGGTATACTATTAAGTTTCGTACGAGACGTAACCCCTATGCCGCATAATGGCTGTAGGCCTCCTAAAAAAAGACGTGTTTAAAAATAAAAATTCAAGAGATTGCAAGAGAAATAAATAATTCAAAGATATGATCAATTTTGTAAAATATTACTATGGTTCGAGAGAAAATAAGAGTATCTACTCGGACACTTCAGTGGAAATGTGTTGAATCAAGAACAGATAGTAAATGTCTTTCTTATGGGCGCTTTATTCTCTCTCCACTTATGAAAGGTCAAGCGGATACAATAGGCATTGCGATGCGAAGAGCGTTACTTGGAGAAATAGAAGGAACATGTATCACACGTGCAAAATCTGAGAAAATACCACACGAATACTCTACCATATTAGGTATTCAAGAATCAGTACCTGAAATTTTAATGAATTTGAAAGAGATAGTATTGAAAAGTAATCTATACGGAACTTGTGAGGCGTCGATTTGCGTTAAGGGCCCCAGATGTGTAACTGCTCAAGATATCATCTTGCCTCCTTATGTAGAAATAGTTGACAATACACAACATATAGCTAGCTTGACGGAACCAATTGATTTGTGTATTGGATTACAACTCGAGAGAAATCGTGGATATCATATAGAATCGCCAAATAACTTTCAAGACGGAAGTTATCCTATAAATGCTCTATTCATGCCTGTTCGAAACGTGAACCATAGTATTCATTCTTATGGAAATGAGAATGAAAAACAAGAGATACTTTTTCTTGAAATATGGACAAATGGAAGTTTAACTCCGAAAGAAGCACTTTATGAAGCCTCCCGGAATTTAATTGATTTATTTCTTCCTTTTCTACATGCAGAAGAAGAAAACTTACATTTAGAGGACAATGGAAGCAAAGTTTCTTTACCCCTTTTTACCTTTCACAATAGATTGACTGAAATAAGGAAAAATAAAAAAAAAATAGCATTGAAATCCATTTTTATTGACCAATTAGAATTGCCACCTAGGATCTACAATTGCCTCAAAAAATCCAATATACACACACTATTGGATCTTTTGAGTAACAGTCAAGAAAATCTTATTAAAATGGAGCATTTTCGCATAGAAGACGTAAAACAAATATTTGGTACTCTAGAAAAGCATTTCGTAATTGATTTAAAAAACAAAAGATGAAAAAAATTGATTGAATTTTACAGAATAGAGCAAAAATTTAATTGAATTATTGAATAGATGTATCTAGGGAAAATTCACTTTGAAGCGACTATTCCCTAGATACACACGTCGTATTATTTCATAATTGAATCAATTTAAAAAAGTCCTAAAGTTAAAGATTTATCAATAGGTAATGTTGCTCCAATACCTAACCAAAGGGCCACTATGGTACCAACCAAAAAGACAGTTGTAGCTACTGGACGACGAAATGGATTTTGGAATTTATTAACATTCTCTAAAAAAGGAACTGTTAATAATCCCGTAGGTACTGAAACCATTAAAAGAACGCCTAATAACTTATTTGGTACTGTACGAAGTATTTGAAATACAGGAAAAAAATACCATTCGGGTAATATTTCCAAAGGAGTTGCAAACGGATCCGCCGGCTCACCAATCATTGATGGTTCTAAAACCGCTAAG